GTAGACCCGGTCCCTAACGAAACTCAACTTGAGCAATAAAGTTCCGTTCGTTCGGTATACCATTGATCCCTTTGGGAAGGTGAAAGTGGAATCATACCCCATCGAAGAATAGCCCTTCGTGACTCTCCCCGCTTAGTTAAAAGGGCCCTGGAATTAATTGAATTGGACAATTCCTAATAAGCGCTATAGCTCGAGCTAGAGCTTCTTCTCCTGTATGTGGTAGTATCTGCTGCTTGAGCTTAGGTATTCTTTCGCGCAATTGCGTGAAGCATCTCGCTATGCTACCTACACCTTCCTTTGGGCGAGGTCAGATCTAGAGAGGAAAGGACTCAAAGCTTCGCAAGGCAGGCAGCAACTGTCACCATTCCCGGGCGAAGGAAGGCTGGTGAATAGTGCTCTGAGGAGATCTGATTCTGGACAACTCCGATTCGACTTCTTCATGAGCTAGCCCGGTGCCATAAACCAGCTGTTGTCAGGATGGCCAGTGGGAGGAGAATGTAGTAAATGAATGTTCCAAAGCCCTTAGATAAGCTTGATGCTGAAAAGCAATAGCCAAATCAATCCACCGGGGAATGAATCTTTTTAATGGGCATCCGTAGCAGATCAAGCAGACGAAGAAAGCCTTTCTTCTAGGCTAGGGGAGGGGAAGAAGTTCCAAAGTCCTTATATATAGGGGCTATTATACTCGGTTCCAATGGCTTTTCCTAAAGATTGGAGCGAAACTTCAATCTTGGAGGAAGGGTAGTTTGACACCCGTTGCATAAAAGCGGATGGGGCAACCGTCAACATAAAGCTAGATAAGCAAAGGGAGAGGGAAGGGCACATTGCAACAACTTAAGCTAGTCACGCTAATCGACCTCAGGGTTAATCAGCGAGAACACCTTAACCCAGGCAATCACATCTATTAGCGTACAAGAATCACTGAACGCACTTATCGCAGCTTGGCTAAAGGTGAGCTAAAGCCCAGGCCTCCACTGCGCGCTTAGCTTAAAGCAGCAGATTGCCAATTCCCCTCTTGAAAGCATTGGCAGGGAATAGCTTCACACCAAGCGCGAGAGTGCACGAGAAGGCAGTGATACGCACTAGCGCAAGTAAAAAGATCGGTGGAAACTACCTGTGCGCCAAGGAGAGGGAACTACGCTCCCAAGAAAGAGCAAAACCTCGCCAAGGCATGCTACAACCTAAACTGCGACGATGGCTCCAAACCGGAAGTACTACGAAGCAAGCGAAAGCGCCCTACGCTAAGCACAGCACGCAAAGCCAAGGGAAACACCGAATGAAAAGAGCTTATTCGATTCCGCATGACCCTATCAAGGGCATTGGTTTTTCCTTCATTTTTTTGTTTTGTTTCACTACTAATAGCTGTTCGCCTAAAAGAGGAAGTCTCCCTTAAGCAGCATAGAAAAGAGCGTACGTAGCCAGCGCGGATAGATCAATCATCACTGTAGGCGTTCTTTCATTGATCATCATAGGCCCCAGTTAACTACTCTTCGCCGAGTATCAATGTCCTTCAATTGATGATAAGCCCCTCCATCTTTTACAACAACCGATATATTCTCTTCCAGACCCATCACCCAGCTATCTATAAATGGATGATCTTTGTTGTGATCCCATCGATGGGAGCAGTCTCGCTTTTTTAGAGTTAAGTGGTGCACTGCAATTCGTGGGTCAAGCCCAGGGTTAAGATATTTTGATTTTGCATCAAGAACTCTTTCTATTATTCCCTTTCATCTTCAGATAGGTTAGCACTGATGAAGGCCTTGGTTCTTCACTTGTGCCAAGATTTCTTTCCGTCGACCTGACCACCGTCTTCTAGTTTCGGGGGAGCAGACTGATGGAAAATCATTAGTAAGCTAATCGGCTGTCGGCTTCTATTCTCGATCACTTCCTTCCCCACTGCCAATAATCAATGCGCATTAAAAGCGCTTCGAATGCCCTTCTCGAGTGAGAGTTCAGCAGCTTACGAGCCAACCTTTCCCGATCTCTCAGATCCTGAATCTCCATCTTCAGTACCCGCATCATCTCCCTGCCCTCGAACCCTTGCCCAGATCAGAAATGGGAGCTTCGGTTCAGTCACATCGGTCTTTCGATGCTATCGTCCTTGGTCTCCTAACTTAAATCTCGGACAACGGTTCGTTCGACGGCTAAGTCTCTCGGTGCGTTCCTGTAATGTATGTCCCTCAGCCTAGCAGATCCTTTTGAATGTCCATCAAAGGTGATCCGGGAAGACGATTTCCGACATTCACCATCAAAAGGAGGGGCATACTTCTGTCCATGCCTGTTTCAAGTTCCTTATCACCCATATGCCTATTTTTCAAGAAGAAGGGCTTAGCCTTTAGAGCGAGGATTGGGCGAACTTAAATCAGAATACCTTTCGCTTCTTCTGTCAGCTAATTCAACAATGTCAGCTATTGCCCTTGGGCTTGGTTCCGTTCAACCATCAAGAAAGAAGCAAGCCTTTTACTGGGTTTCCCTCTTTCTGGTTAAAATCAAATGCCAA